TAGGTAAGCTATATGTTATTCAAGGCATCAATAGAAAACCCCCAATTTTTTGGGGTCCTGCTTATTTTCATTGGCTTCGGATTAGTAGAATAATTCGGAATAGCGGCCAAGATCTTGGGAAAATCCAAGTTAATGATCAATAGGTTTGGATAAATAATTTAGGAAAGATATTCTCATACTGACACAATATAAAGGACAAGTATATGCGAAATCTATCCCTTTTTAGTTAAAAGTTTTCTTCGAATCCAACCTTTCCCTTTAAGGAATTTAATTGGTTAGCATAATATAATATCTAATAAATAGAAAATCGAATAGTGGATAATCTGTTATGAGAGAAAGAAAACATTCTTTGAAGAATCAAGATTCGTAATCAATCCTTGCCTTGTTTGTTGGATTAGGTCTAACTTTCTTGACTAAACTGCAAGCGTGGAACTTTACGAGATGAAATAGGGAAAGACAGAAGATAGAACTTAAAAGGATAATTGAAGTGACTCGTCTTCGAATCAACTTTGGTTGGGGTTCGAAAAAGGAATAAAAATAAAGTAAATTCAAGGAAGAGCTTTCCTTTTTTTAAGGGGCCCCTTGCTCGGGGGGTCGTGGAATGCTTTTCTTCTCCTCTTATTCCATATGGAATACAATCAGTTAAAATAAGAAGGAATAGGGGAATATTCGACTGTTTCAATTCTTTATTTATCTTATATTCCAAAATTCTCCCGAAAATCCAATTTAATTTTTCAATGGGGTTAGATGATCTAGTTCTTAATATTATTACTTTAAAGAACTGACAGATTCCACAACAAATCTCTTGATTCGGAATTAGAGACTCATGTCCCATCTGATGAATCGATTTTCTTTTACACTTCTGTATCTCACTCTATCTTGTTTTTTAGTATTATCTAAAATAACCGATGAATTATGAATTTTCCATAACTTAGGTAAGTGCTTTACCAACATATGTAGTGTAGTAAAAAAATAAATGGAATTTAACCCTTTCATGCTTACTATAACTAGTTATTTCGGTTTTCTACTGGCTGCTTTAACTATAACCCCAGCTCTATTTATTGGCTTGAACAAGATACGTCTTATTTGAAATGAATTGAATGAATAAGTCAGAAAATAAAAATCTTTCTTTTGGATTCCTGGTATTCTACGACTCTTTTCCACACTAATTATCAATTCTTTTCTTGGTCATTGAGATTCGTGGATAATTTAGACTACTATTTAGGGATAGATCGTACCTCTTTTTTTTTATCCCCTCGAACAAATCGAAATGATTGAAGTTTTTCTATTTGGAATCGTCTTAGGCCTAATTCCTATTACTTTAGCGGGATTATTCGTGACTGCGTATTTGCAATACAGACGTGGGGATCAGTTGGATCTTTGATTGAGTAATATTTCTTTTTTGATTGACCTCCTCCAGACCAGAGAGGAGGTCAAATTGGAGTTGCAATTCAACTTTGTTTTGTTAAGTTATTTTACTCTGCTTCGACATAAGATAGATGGAATCACGCTCTGTAGGATTTGAACCTACGACATCGGGTTTTGGAGACCCGCGTTCTACCGAACTGAACTAAGAGCGCTTTCATTCAAAAAGAAAACCCTTTTCTACTCCTAACGTGTCTCACGTACGTATAGTATCCACAAATTCAAGTTATACCCACTTTAATTGATCTCCTCGCTACTGCCCATAAAGAAGAAAGAAGTAATAGGTAGGGATGACAGGATTTGAACCTGTGACATTTTGTACCCAAAACAAACGCGCTACCAAGCTGCGCTACATCCCTTTTCCAAATTGTTGTATAATGGCATTGTACACAATTCCTGTCTTGTTTTCCACATCGTAATTTTCTTCTCTTTCTCTATCTATATAGAACCTTCTTGTCATTTCTTCTTTTTGGTCTCATATAATCAAGGAATGGTATACATCTAAAATCCTATCTAATTTCACCTATAAAAGAAAGATTACTATTCCTTGGTAATGTATAGGAAGAAGGGGTCATCTTTTTCTTTTTTAGGGGTAGGAAAATCTCGTCTATACCGTTCATTCGTTCATTCTATATATAGAATATTGATTTTGTTTTTTTAGTTAGGAATTTCGCCTAAACAAAAGAAATACAAATGATCTTGGGCAAGAGTATCTGATCATATATGTATTCCAATAAGGAAGGAGGATTTTCAATGCGGGATATAAAAACATATCTCTCTGTAGCGCCCGTGCTAAGTACTCTATGGTTTGGGGCTTTAGCAGGTTTATTGATAGAAATTAATCGTTTATTCCCAGATGCTTTGTCATTCCCTTTTTTTTAATTCTAGTTATTGCTATGCGAGGAATTCTTCGTGACATGACGCAAATTTTCCCTTTTTCAATCCTTTTTTTTTTAGTATAGGAAGGAAAAAGAAAGAAAAGATGGATTGGGTTGAACCTCAGAGTCATGAAAAATTCGGCAAATCCCATTTTGGAAAACAGAAATTCAATCAAAAGCGGTATCCAAGCTAAGTCAGGCCTCAGAAATCAGAGCATAGAAAGAGGCTGGGCTGGCTACTTAAATGAAAGGATTTCGAAGCAAAATCCTTGCTAATTCGACAAGGATTGTATTCTTTAATTATTTCTCTATTTTTTATTACTTAATTTAAGAATTTTAAAAATTTTTTATTCGAATGGATTTTATTCTTCTTCTTGGGATTCAAAATAGAAGAATAACAGAATAAGTAGAAGAATTAAGTTAAGTCAATCCAAAAAAGAAAGGAGGTTCATGGCCAAGGGGAAAGGTGTTAGAATCAGAGTTATTTTGGAATGTATCAGTTGTGTTCGAAAAGGTGCCAATGAGGAATCGACGGGGATTTCTAGATATAGTACTCAAAAGAATCGCCACAATACACCCGGACAATTAGAATTAAAAAAATTTTGTCGTTATTGTCGCAAGCATACGACTCATGACGAAATAAAAAAATAGGAGCATCGTGTGTTCGATCTTTCTAAAGAACAGATTTAATATATAGAACATAGATAGAATACAAAATACAAATCAATTCATTTGATTTCAGGTAGATATTATTTCATATGTATAGAGGGTATTCATATACTATATATGAATCAAATAATAATATGAATCAAATAATATATGGACCAAAGAAAGACTACTTCTTCTGGATCCAAAATTAATAAAATAAAGAAATCCATTTTTTTTTTTTCAAATTTTAAAATAAAGAATAAATCATGTATACATCTAAACAACCTTTTCATAAATCTAAGCAAACTTTTCATAAATCTAAGCAAACTTTTCATAAATCCAAGCAAACTTTTCGTAAATCCAAGCAAACTTTTCGTAAATCCAAACAACCTTTTCGTAGGCGTCCTCGGATTGGCCCGGGGGATCGAATTGATTATAGAAACATGAGTTTAATTAATCGATTTATTAGTGAACAAGGAAAAATATTATCGAGACGAATAAATAGATTAACCTTGAAACAACAACGATTAATTACTCTTGCTATAAAACAGGCTCGTATTTTATCTTTCTTACCATTTCGTAACTATGAGAATGAGAAGCAATTTCAAGCCCAGTCAATTTCAATAATTACTGGTCCTAGACCCAGAAAGAATAGACATATTCCTCAATTAACGCAAAAGTTCAATTCCAATCGAAACTTAAGAAACTCCAACCAGAATTTAAGAAACAACAATCGGAACTTAAGTTCCGATTGTTGATGTTTTATTCGAAAGGGCCAGACCTATATAAAGAAAGTAATCCAGTTTTGATTCTTGTGTTTGTTATAAGAAAGAAAAATGGGGAAGAATAAATAGTTTTTTTATTTATTGCAACATGCTCGTTGATTCCTACCACTTAATCTTAATTTATTGTATCTTCCCGGAGTTCCCTCTCCGGGAATTCGGTTTTAATTATTCCTGTATATTACTTTTTTATCCATTTAATTGAGGATCTTTATTTTATTGGAAATCGTGTAAAGATTATTTGGATTTGATACAGCTACTTGTGCAAGCATTTTACGATTAAGAATCAATTCCTTCTTGTACAGATTGTGTATTAATTTACTATAACTATCGAATACTTTATATATCCGCGTTGCTGCGTTTATCCGAGTGATCCACAAACGACGAAAATCCCTCTTTTGCCTGCCTCTATCTCGATGAGAGGAAACAAAAGCTCTTCTTACTTGTTGAGTAATCATTCGATTAAGTCTTAAATGAGCCCCTCTAAAGTTTGAGGCAAATGAACGCATTTTTGTTCGTCGTCTCCGAGCTATATATCCTCGCGGAACTCTGGTCATTGAATCAAATTAACCTTAATGAATAACTAATGATTTCTCTTCTTTTAGCCATCCTTTTTCCCATTAATAACAAAACGAATTATTCCGATATATAAAATATTAATTCCAATGGCTTTTGCTACTGTAACCTTCCCAACCACGATTTTTTATTCTATTCTCTTCAGTTATTTCGCATAGAAATAACAAATTCTAACGATACTCAAAAAAATAGTGGGTTCCATCGTTTCTATGGTTCCCTTTTAAACGGTGAGGCCCTCTCTATACACCGGAGCCCTTTCTTTCATTTCATCAAAAGGTATTGTGAACTTGTATAGTTCACATTCTTTGGCTCTACCTATCCATTATAGAGTAAATAGCTCTTTTCACAATAAGAGTTATCCATACAGTGACGGCATTTAATTATGAAAGTTGGCTAAGTAGCTGACCCTGTTAGTCCGTTCTTTTAAGATAAAGGAGCATAAGCCTTTTTCTTTTTATTACTATTTCCTCCGCTTAATGGATAACCATTTTCTACCAATGGGGGAATTGCTTCTTAATTTCCAATTTAGATGATTGGATTTGCACCAAAGGAAACCAGAAATTCCATATACCATAGAAATTTAGGATAGAGAAGCTCTATCCTATTCATTGGTACCGATCATGGATACTTCAAAAATTGTTTTATTTGTTTGAACTCATGATCTGAACGAGTCGCACATACACCCTAGCACATGTTCCTTGACGCTGAGGACATCCCTTAAGCGCGGGCGATTTTCTAGCATTTCGTATTGGCTGTCTTGCGTTTTTAATAAGTTGTTTAACCGTTGGCATGTCGTATGTATATAGAAAAAAAAAAGGATTGGTTTAGATCGATCTTAACCTGATGATTGATCATCATGAAGTATTTCTATTTTCTATTAAATCGCAGAAAACCTGAATTTAGGTTTGAAATAAATTTACAAGAAATCCGGCCACTACCAATCCTTAAACATTTCTGGAAACCACACTGGATCAGTATCGCAGTGCTCGTCAATCATTTCATCCCCTACAATATCGACAAGTCCATAAGCTTTGGCTTCGTCTGCTGACATAAAAACATCCCTTTCCATGTCTTCGGATACAACCCAAAAAGGCTTGCCTGTTCTTAGGGCATAAACCCTTGTGATCATTTCGCGAACTTTGTGTAACTCTTCCACTTCTAGTAAAAATTCTGGTGTCCTTGCCCGATAATAAGCACTAGCAGGTTGGTGAAGCATAATCCTCGCGTGAGGGAATGCTATACGCTTGGTGGGTTCGCCTCCAAGCAGAATGAAGGATGCCATGGACGCAGCCATTCCGAGGCATATTGTATATATATCTGGTGTCACCGTTTGCATCGTATCAAAAATCGCCATTCCTGAGATTAGCCACCCGCCTGGGGAGTTTATAAACAAAAAAATATCGCTAATTCCATCTTCTATACTGAGATATACCATGAGACCTGTAATATGATTCGTGACCTCGCAACGAATCTCTTGACCTAAAAAAAGTGTCCTTTCTCGATACATAACATTGTATAAGTCAACCCAAGTCGCTTCTTCATCTCCGGGAATCCGGTAAGGTACTTTTGGAACACCAATGGGCATATTAGATTAATATTATTAAATTTAAGTAAGAAAACTACACTTTAATATGGAAACGTAAGAATGGAAGAGAAAGAAAGAATCCGCAGTTTATTGTCTTCATTTTTTTTTTTCTTATTCTATATGAATACTATAGATTCTATTAATACGTAGATTGAAATAATACATATAAGGAAGGTAAGACAGATTGAATAAAGAAAAAGGAATCGGTGATTGGAATGATAAACAAAGAGGGATAGGGATCTATTCTTCGTTTTTTCCAAATAGGCCAAGCTACCCATTGCATATTGGCACTTATCGAGTATAGAATAGATCTGCTTCTCTTTCTTCTTACGAACAGAATTGGCTTCTTATTTTTAATGGAATGAAATAAATATTCACGCTTTCTGACACAGAATCCCCTAGAGGGGTTAGGTACATAGGATATAGATAGTCTTTTCCAATGCGATAAAATAAAGGGACATCGTGTCTATTTTTCTTTGCTAAAGGGGTATTTCCATGGGTTTGCCTTGGTATCGTGTTCATACTGTTGTATTGAATGATCCGGGTCGATTGCTTTCGGTGCATATAATGCACACAGCTTTAGTTTCTGGTTGGGCCGGCTCGATGGCTTTATATGAATTAGCGGTTTTTGATCCCTCTGATCCTGTTCTGGATCCAATGTGGAGACAAGGTATGTTCGTAATTCCCTTCATGACTCGTTTAGGAATAACCAATTCGTGGGGTGGTTGGAGTATTTCAGGAGGAACTGTAACGAATCCGGGTATTTGGAGTTATGAAGGTGTGGCAGGTGCGCATATTGTGTTTTCTGGCTTGTGTTTCTTGGCAGCTATCTGGCATTGGGTATATTGGGACCTAGAAATATTCTGTGATGAGCGGACAGGAAAACCCTCTTTGGATTTGCCCAAGATCTTTGGAATTCATTTATTTCTTGCAGGGGTGGCTTGCTTTGGCTTTGGCGCATTTCATGTAACGGGTTTGTATGGTCCTGGGATATGGGTGTCCGATCCTTATGGACTAACTGGAAAAGTACAAGCTGTAAATCCAGCGTGGGGTGTAGAAGGTTTTGATCCTTTTGTTCCGGGGGGAATAGCTTCTCATCATATTGCTGCGGGTACATTGGGCATATTAGCGGGCCTATTCCATCTTAGTGTCCGTCCGCCTCAACGTCTATACAAAGGATTACGTATGGGCAATATTGAAACTGTACTTTCCAGTAGTATCGCTGCTGTTTTTTTTGCAGCTTTCGTAGTTGCCGGAACTATGTGGTATGGGTCAGCAACTACCCCAATCGAATTATTTGGGCCTACTCGTTATCAGTGGGATCAGGGATACTTTCAGCAAGAAATATATCGAAGAGTTAGCGATGGGTTAGCCGAAAATCTTAGTTTATCAGAAGCTTGGTCTAAAATTCCCGAAAAATTAGCCTTTTATGATTATATTGGTAATAATCCGGCAAAGGGGGGATTATTCAGAGCAGGCTCAATGGACAACGGGGATGGAATAGCTGTTGGATGGTTAGGACATCCCGTCTTTAGAGATAAAGAAGGACGCGAGCTTTTTGTACGCCGTATGCCTACTTTTTTTGAAACATTTCCGGTTGTTTTGGTAGATGAAGAGGGAATTGTGAGAGCGGACGTTCCTTTTAGAAGAGCAGAATCCAAATATAGTGTTGAACAAGTAGGTGTAACGGTGGAGTTCTATGGTGGCGAACTTAATGGAGTAAGTTATTCTGATCCTGCTACTGTAAAAAAATATGCGAGGCGTTCCCAATTAGGGGAAATTTTTGAATTAGATCGGGCTACTTTGAAATCGGATGGTGTTTTTCGCAGCAGTCCAAGGGGTTGGTTCACTTTTGGTCATGCTACCTTTGCTTTGCTCTTCTTTTTCGGACACATTTGGCATGGCGCTAGAACCTTGTTCCGAGATGTTTTTGCTGGTATTGATCCAGACTTGGATGCTCAAGTGGAATTTGGAACATTCCAAAAAGTTGGAGATCCAACTACAAGGAGACAAGCAGTCTGATACCACATTGCTATGGTATCTTTCATCTCTCTTTTTTGATTTGACATGGGAAACATCTCCCATCCTTTCTTTGACTCTTTTTCTTTCTTTATCTTTATATGGGAAAAGATCCCAAATGACAAATGAATAGGTGTGGAAGTTATAATTGTAAATAAACCACGATCGAATCTATGGAAGCATTGGTTTATACGTTCCTTTTAGTTTCGACTTTAGGGATAATTTTTTTCGCTATCTTCTTCCGAGAACCACCTAAGGTTCCGACTAAAAAAATGAAATAATTTCATTGAAGTAAGAAGTCTCCCAGATGGGGAGACTTCTTACTTCAATTAGTCCCCGTGTTCTTCGAATGGATCTCTTAATTGTTGAGAGGGTTGCCCAAACGCGGTATATAAGGCATACCCAGTAAAGCTTACAAGTAAACCAGATATGGAGATGGCGACTAAAGTTGCTGTTTCCATTTTTATAGAATTTCAAGATTACAATGGATCTACGAAAAGATCTTGTATTTACAACTACAACGGAATAGTATACAAAGTCAACACCAATGATTAAATAGAATTTATGGCTACACAAACCGTTGAAGATAGTTCTAGACCTGGGCCAAGACGAACTCGCGTAGGTAGTTTATTGAAACCCTTGAATTCGGAATATGGGAAAGTAGCTCCGGGTTGGGGGACTACTCCTTTTATGGGGGTCGCAATGGCTTTATTCGCGATATTCCTATCTATCATTTTAGAAATTTATAATTCTTCTGTTTTACTGGACGGAATTTTAATGAATTAGGTTTCTACTAACTAAAACTACGAAGTCATTGTTTTTCCATCCAAAAAAGCCTTTCTACTTTAAGCTATACATTTCTAGACATTCTGGTAGTTCGACCGTGGAATTTTTTTGTTTTGGTATCTCTGGAATATGAGTGTGTGACTTGTTAGAATGGATCCTATTGATAATACATAGAAAGGGCCTGTTATCTCTATCAAGATGATTCTAATTCGTCGGATATTTTTTATTCTAGTATCTGGAACACGAAATAGATAGAGTGGATCAAGAAAAAAAATGGAACTATGATTCATACTCACTATTCAGACCTCGCAACCAGACTGAAAAAAATTCAAGTAGTTTTTAATAAAAAAAGAAATTTTCTTCCTTCCAATTTTGTTTGCCCAAAAGACAACTTTTTTTTCTCTCGATTTTGTCGAGTTATTACACGGATTCAATAAATGATCATCAAGCGGTTCTTATTCGAAGAACCCTTGCCTTTTGGTTAGCTTGAGACTCAATCATCGTGGCTCTAGTATGAATCTAAGGTTTTAATTGAACTGATTCATAGGATCGCAACAAGATAATTTCTATCAGAAAACTACTAGAATTTTTGCTTTATTTATTTACTAGTAAAACAAGAGTAAATCTGCATTACGCAAAAAAAAAAAGAAATCCAAAATAGGGAAGAGAAAAGTCAAGAAGCCTCTAATGACCAACATAAGGGAAAGAAAGAAAGACAGATGAGCCAACTTGAGATTTTTTGGCATTATCATCACAAAGAATAAGTTCTGGATTTTTCTTATTTCATATCTTCAAGGCAAATCGACCCAATCCAGTGGCTGATGAAGTTTTGAACCTTTTTTTTTTCTAATATCCGTTGAAAATTTGTGTGTTTCTGCTTGAGCCGTACGAGATGAAATTTTCATATACGGTTCTCGGAGGGGGACTCGGGTTAGTTACCTATCTCAATAAAGTATATGATTGGTTTGAGGAACGTCTTGAGATTCAGGCAATTGCGGATGATATAACTAGTAAATATGTTCCTCCTCATGTCAACATATTTTATTGTTTAGGGGGAATTACACTTACTTGTTTTCTAGTACAAGTCGCTACCGGTTTTGCTATGACTTTTTACTACCGCCCAACCGTTACAGAGGCTTTTTCCTCGGTTCAATACATAATGACCGAGGCCAACTTTGGTTGGTTAATCCGATCAGTTCATCGATGGTCAGCAAGTATGATGGTTCTAATGATGATCCTGCACGTATTTCGTGTGTATCTCACAGGTGGATTTAAAAAACCCCGCGAATTAACTTGGGTGACAGGTGTGGTTTTGGGTGTATTGACTGCATCGTTTGGTGTAACTGGTTATTCTTTGCCTTGGGATCAAATTGGTTATTGGGCAGTCAAAATTGTGACAGGTGTACCTGAAGCGATTCCGGTAATAGGATCGCCTTTAGTGGAGTTATTACGTGGAAGTGCTAGTGTGGGCCAATCCACTTTGACTCGTTTTTATAGTTTACATACCTTTGTACTGCCTCTGCTTACTGCCGTATTTATGTTAATGCACTTTCCAATGATACGTAAGCAAGGTATTTCGGGTCCTTTATAGGGAAGCCATATCATAGAGAAAGATAATTCTAATTTTCATATATCATATCGGGTAGGTTGTGGTATTTCATTGCTACAAACATGGGTTATTGTAAAATAAGACATGTCATTTGGATACTTTTCTTCAACTCCGAAGTATTTTGATACAAATAGTTGAAGTTCATTTTATGAAAGAAAATAAGGCGGATTATGGGAGTGTGTGACTTGAATTATTGATTTGGCCATGCAGATAAAGAATTGGATCTGCCACATTAGAATTCACAACCAAAGGTGTCTCCGCATCCAATCAACACGTAAGTCCCCTATCTAGGAAGGATAGGCTGGTTCACTTGAGGAGAATATTTTCTATGATCATACCCCAACCATGTCATCCATGAACAGGCTCCGTAAGATCCCATAGAGTAGAAATAGAATAAGTCATGTGACATGATCCAATTCTCTATTTATTACACTTACTTTTTTTATTATAGTATGGAAATGCATTCATTTTCTTTGCATCGATTGCGATCCGCAATACTATCGGAGTAAAAGAAGGTATCTAAAGAAGAACGTAGGCTAGACTTTTTGATTTTTTATTAGTAACAAGTAAATACTTTGTTTGGACGTAAGAAACTTGCGATATTGAGGGGATAAACACCAACTAATCAAGAGACATGAGACAATCCACAAAGCAATTGATCATGATCAAATTTGCAAGCCAACTTGGATATTGAGCATTTACCCATAAGAATAAGATTCTTTTCAATAAAATAAGTAGTTGTAGGTGCAACTTCGGAAAAGAGAATCTGATAAAGCTTTTCTTACCTAGAGTCATTGAGTCATTATATACCTTATTCTATTATGGATCTTCCACGGTCTTTTTTCTTTCATTCTTGCTCGAGCCGGATGATGAAAAATTCTCATGTCCGGTTCCTTTGGGGGATGGATCCTAAAGAATTCACCTATCCCAATAACAAAGAAACCTGACTTAAATGATCCTGTATTAAGAGCAAAATTAGCTAAAGGGATGGGACATAATTATTACGGGGAACCCGCCTGGCCCAACGATCTTTTATATATTTTTCCAGTAGTAATTCTAGGTACTATTGCATGTAATGTAGGTTTAGCGGTTCTCGAGCCGTCAATGATTGGTGAACCGGCGGATCCGTTTGCAACTCCTCTGGAAATATTACCCGAGTGGTACTTCTTTCCCGTCTTTCAAATACTCCGTACAGTACCCAATAAGTTATTGGGCGTTCTCTTAATGGTTTCTGTGCCAACGGGCTTATTGACAGTACCCTTTCTAGAGAATGTCAATAAATTCCAAAATCCATTTCGTCGCCCAGTAGCTACGACCGTTTTTTTAATCGGTACTGCAGTAGCTCTTTGGTTAGGTATTGGAGCAACATTACCCATTGAAAAATCCTTAACTTTAGGTCTTTTTTAGGGATTTTTCAGGTTGATTCATTCAACCGTGAAGTACCGTGCATAGGTATCTAGGAAATAGTTACTTCCAAGTGAATCTTCCCTAGATACCTAAAATCCATTTTATTATGATCCATTTCGCGAAAATATAGATTGTGCCAAAGATGCAAAATTGTTTTCTTTTTTCTTTTTATTCTAACTCGAAAAAGAAGAAGAGGAAAAAATTGCAATGGATTTAAAACGAGAACTTATTCTTAGGTAAATCGATTGGGAGATGCTTCTCTAGAGTGTCCCATATCTGTTTTCCATCTTCCATACGAAAACTGTCAATTCTCATAAGATCTTCTTCAGTCTTACTCAAAAGGTCCAATAGTGTATGTATATTGGCCCTTTTGAGACAATTATACGTTCTAGAAGGCAATTCTAATTGATCAATAAAAATACAATTCAATGGAATTCCTTTTTTGTTTTTCTTTAGATTAGTTAATCTTTTTTGAAAGGTTAAAAGGGGTGGAGTAAACCTGTTTTTATTTTCTTCGAAACTAGTGCCCTCTTCCTCCGCGTGTAGAAAAGGAAGAAATAAATCAATCAAATTACGAGAAGCCTCATAAAGCGCTTCCTTAGGGGTTAAACTTCCATTCGTCCATATTTCTAGAAAAAGTATCTCGTGTTTTTCATTTCCATTCCCACAAGAAAAAATACTATAATTCACATTTCGAACAGGCATGGATACAGCATCTATGGGATAACTTCCATCTTGAGAGTTCTTTCTGAGTTCCGTGTGATATCCGCGATCTCTCTTGATCTGTAACTCAATACAGAAATCAATGGGCTCTGTCAAGTTAGCTATAGGTTGTGCCGTATCAACGATCTCTACGGAAGGTGGTAAGATGATATCTTGAGCAGTTATGTATCTAGGACCTTTGACGCAAATTGATGCGTCTCTAACTCCATAGAGATTACTTCTCAATACAATTTCTTTCAAATTTAGTAAAATTTCTTGTACGGATTCTTCAATACCAGCTATTGTAGAATATTCGTGTGGCACGCTCCCAAATTTTGCACGTGTGATACATGTTCCTTCTATTTCTCCAAGTAAAGCTCTTCGCAAGGCAATACCGACGGTATCCGCTTGACCTTTTCTAAGCGGGGACAAAATGAAACGACCATAATAAAGACGCTTACTATCTACTCTTGATTCAACACACTTCCACTGTAGTGTTTGAGTGGATCCTGCTACCTCCTCTCGAACCATAATAGACTAGTATTATTATTTGATCATTGAATCGTTTATTTCTCTTGAAAGCGTTTTAATTCTTTTACAGACGTCTTTTTTTAGGAGGTCGACATCCATTATGCGGCATAGGTGTTACATCGCGTATACAACTTAATCGTACACCACTTTTAGCAATGGCTCGTAATGCGGCATCTCTTCCACTACCAGCACCCTTTACCATAACTTCTGCTCGTTGCAAACCCACTGTACGAATAGCATCTACTGCTGTTCTTTGACCAGCATAGGGTGATGCTTTTCTTGAGCTTTTGAATCCACAAGTACCCGCGGAGGACCAGAAAACCACCCGACCTTGCGGGTCTGTAACAGTTATAATGGTATTGTTGAAACTAGCTTGAACATGAATAACTCCTTTTGTTATTCTACGTGCACTTTTCCGTAAACTAAAACGCGCATTCCTACGCAAACCAATACGCACTCTCCTACGTGAACCAATTTTTGGTATAGCTTTTGTCATATTTTATTATCTCATAAATATGAGTTAGAAATAACAAAAAGAAAAAAAGATACAAAGATATCCGTTTCAGGGTAAAATATATCCTTTACTTTAATTATTAATTATTTTATTTGGAATTTGGACGTTTCCGCGGGTACTTTTTTTACTTTTTAGAAAGTAAAGTTCTTTTTCGAAAGATTACCCCTGCCTTTGTTTATGCTTCGGATTGGAACAAATGACTCTAATTCGTCCACGCCTACGAATCAGTCGACATTTTGTACAAATTTTACGAACGGAAGCTCTTATTTTCATATTTCCTTATTCCTTTCTTAAACTATGAATCTAATCTTTGGGAAAAAATAAGTCTCTTCGCTTGAATTTTGGAACTTTGAATTTATTACCCTAGAAAAAAGAAAAACCTAATCCTTTGAATCTTTGGTATCCTTCAAATCTTCGGTATCCTTCGAGTCTTCGGTACGCTTCGAATCCTTATGGGGAAGTCTATAAATTATACGTCCTTTGCTTGAATCATAACGACTTACTTCAATTTTGACCCTATCCCCCATCAGTATTCGTATAGAACTAGACCGGGTTTTTCCTGAAATATAGCCCCGGAAGATGGGGTCCTTTTTTAGGGGAACGCGGAACCTTCCGTTGGGTAGGGGTTCCGTAAATAAACCTTTGAAAATGACTTTTGCTTTTTTCGGGTTTTTTTTTTTTTTGCTATTTTTTTTTTCTGTCATATTTTTTTTCTCCTATTTTTCTATTTTGATTTTCAAATAAAAAAAAACGTTGTATTTTTATTTGAAAAATAGGAAGTTCGAGATAGAATTCGAGTACTATAGGAGGGGCGATTACCATATATAACATAAGACTTCTCCCCCAATTCTGTTTAGTCGAGCTTCTCGATCTGTCATTATACCTCGAGAAGTAGAAAGAATAGCAATTCCCATTCCGCCCAAAACTTTAGGAATTCCTTGATAGTTGGCATAAATTCGTAAGCCGGGTCGGCTGATACGCTTTAAAAAGGTTCTAGTTCTATATATTCCTTTTCTAGTCTTTCTCTTTTGATGTCGCAAAGTTGAAACCAAGAAATATCTGTTACTTTCCTGATGTTTCCGAACACTTTCAATAAAACCCTCTCGTAGAAGTATTTTAACAATGTTTTCGGTAATATTTGTAGATACTACTCGAACTGTTCCTTTTTTATTCATGTCCGCGTTTCTTATAGAGGTTAGTAAATCAGCAATAGTGTCCTTGCCCATAAGACTCTAATTCTAGGTTCCTCCTAATTTTTCTATAATCAACATGTTTTCTTTTTTTTTCTTTTACTTTTGGATTTTAAAGCATATACGTGAGACATAATCTACTAATTTTTTCTTTGATCTATATCTCGCCTACTAGTATTTATAATACTTCAGGAGCTAATGAAACTATTTTAGTAAAATTCAATTCTCTCAATTCCTCGGCGATCGCGCCAAAAACTCGAGTTCCTTTTGGATTTCCTTTTTGATCAATGATAACCGCTGCATTGTCATCATAGCGTATTATTATACCGTCTTCGCATTTGAACTCTTTACATGTACGTACAATTACAGCTCGAATTACTTCGGATCTTTCTAGAGGCATTTGGGGCACTGCGTCTTTGATTACAGCAACAATAACATCACCAATACGAGCATATCGCTGATTACTAGCAGCTCCTATGACTCGAATACACATCAATTTTCGAGCTCCACTGTTATCTGCTACATTTAAAAGGGTCTGAGGTTGAATCATATTATTTTGATTTCAATTTGTTATTTCTATGCAAAAGGATGAAAGAAATATTGTCTTTCCAGAAAAAAAACCTGGTTTTTTTTATCTTCAATACTCCTTTTTTGGGATGCTATATCTCTAATCGAAGAAATTGACTTCGTATGGGCATTTTACTGGCAGCTATGGAGATAGCTGCTCTAGCTACAGTTTCAGATACTCCGCCCATTTCATAAAGTATTCGACCTGGTTTAACAACGGCTACCCAATATTCGGGGGATCCCTTTCCTGAGCCCATACGTGTTTCCGTGGGTCTTAGTGTAACCGGTTTGTCGGGAAATATACGTACCCATATTTTTCCACCACGACGTGCATATCGTGTCATTGCTCTTCGTCCTGCTTCTATCTGTCTCGACGTGATCCAAGCGGGTTCAAGTGCTTGCAGAGCATATCTACCAAAACAAATACGATTGCCTCGGCAGGATTTTCCCTTCATTCTTCCTCTATGTTGTTTACGAAATCTGGTTCTTTTGGGGTTATAGTCGATGGTTCTTTCTTAGTTCCATCTCTACTGCAAAACTGGACATGAGAGTTTCTTCTCATCCAGCTCCTCGCGAATGAAATGAGAAAGCGTGCAAATTTCTCTAATTCCATAATATTTTGGAATATTATGGATAGATGCACATTAATAGATAATAGAAAAAGTTAGGGTTTTTTTAATATTGAATATTGAATTTGTTAAAATAGAAAAATATATAGTCAAGAAAGAAGATCTAGAATATATCTAGATGTGTGTGTCTATTTATCTATATTCTATATTTATAGATAATGTAATCTTTCTTAAAAAAAAATCTCCTTATTTCGACTCTTATTGAATCGCGGGAAAGTATTCTAATTCAATAAAGATTTCGCGGGCGAATATTTACTCTTTCCTGTCTTATTTGTTAATTTATAACCTTACCAAATAAGGCAATTTTTTTGGTTTGTTCCGCCATCCCACCCAATGAAGTCTTAGGATTCTTTTCAATAAAATCCTATGCAGTCATAGGTTCTGTCGTTCCCACTACTTCTCCTTTAATGGTTAGGTCTGAATCCCACAATGGAGCTTTCCAAAAATTTCTTTCCGAGTCAATTTTCTCAGTTTTATTAACCCGGGCCGCTCTTTATTTTATTATTGCTTAAAATTTCTATTTTTTGTTTCAAGTTACGATTTCGAATTCTCTGTTATTTTTATTATATTGATGCTTTATCACATTGCCTTTTATGATGTAACTCATAGACCATACATATTGGAATCCTATATCTTTCTTATTCTTCTTCCTTCTTTCTATCATCCCTCCTTTTATCCACATCCCTTTAGTTTTGCTTCACAACCTAGAATCCGTTTTCTTTTTTAGAGAAAAAATTGCAGTTGCTACAACTATATGATAGATCTACTCATTTATGATAGATGTATTTATTCATATAGTGACTGTTTCTTAGTTAGGATCTCGACAATACGAAGCAATAGGTTGGTTATTAGTTAATTTTCTATAATTACTAAGTTTTTTCTTTTTCTATTTATAGTAGGGTTCAGTCAATTTTTTTTGAATCTCCATTTTTGACTCTAAGGAAAAAACTAACGAGTCACACACTAAGCATAGCAATTATATTAAAAGATTTATCAATTTTCATTAAATCTTATAGAAAGAGGTAGAATTGCTTCTTTTTTTTCAGGGATTTCAGGAAAAATAAGGCTCTTGTCATTTTTTATTCTATCACTGAACAGAATGGGAAGACAAGGCTAGTTATTCTTCGTCTACGAATATCCAAATTTTTACACCTAATACTCCATAGATAGTTCGAATTGGATAGCAGCAATAATCAATTTTAGCGCGAATTGTTTGGAGGGGAAGTCTACCCTTTTTGATGCATTCGGCACGTGCAATTTCTTTCCCTGCGAGACGACCTGCAATTTTTACTTTTACCCCCCTTATATCTGCTTTTTTAGTTAATTCAATGGCTTTTTTCATTGCCTTTCGGAATGAAACTCTATTTTTTAATTGGAAAGCTATATATTCTGCAAGAATGTTAGGTTGTCTATAAGGTTCTTTAACTTTTTCAATAGCAATATTAAGTCTCTGGTTTACAGAATTAACTTCCTTTTGTAGATCTTTCTCTAATTCTTCGATTGCTCCTTTTTTCTTTAATAAGTTGGGGAATCCAATATGGATTATGACGTGGATCGTATCGATTTCTTTTTGAATTTCTATACGTGTAATTACTTCAGAACTTGAGCCTGAGTCCATTTTTCTATTATGTGTAATTACTTCGGAACTTGAGTCTGATTCTATTTTTCTATTCGAGCCTTTTTTCCTATTCTTTTGTATATAGTTCTTGATACAATTCCGTATTTTTTTATCTTCCTGTAGACCTTCAGAATAATTTTTTGGTTGTGCGAACCAAAAGGAATGGTGATTTTGGGTTGTACCAAGTCTGAAACCGAGTGGATTTATTTTTTGTCCCATATTTTTCTATTCTATTTTTTTTTTACTGGGAATCGAAATCTAAGATGGATCTAAAGATTATTTAGATTTCTTTACTATATTTAGTACAATTGTTATATGACACATGGTTTTTTTTATGGGACAACTACGTCCTCGAGCTCGAGGTCTTAATTTTTTCATGATAGTACTCCTACTGACTTCGGCTTTAGTGATGAATAAATTCGCTTTGTCGAAATCCCTATAATGAGTAGCATTTGCTGCTGCCGAATAAACCAACTTTAGGATGGGATAAGATGCTCGATAAGGCATGAGGTTCAGTATCATAACAGTTTCCTCGTAGTAACGCCAGCGAATCTCATCAAGAACTCTTTGTGCTTTGAAAACAGACATATGGATGCGTTTTTGTGCTTTGAAAACCCGTTCGAACTTAAGTAGACGATCGGTTGGAACTTTCCTTGCGAGTTTCCTTAGCCCACTCTTCTTCTTCTTTATCCTAGGGGTATACTTTACCAGTTTGAAACTTGTCATAAATAAGGTTATTCCCCGGGTTATTCCCCGCCTACCTTTGTTTTTTTTTTATTTTGAATCTTTCTATTCTGAATTCAGTTAACGACGAGATTTAGTATCTTTTCTTGCACTTTCATAACTCGTGAAATGCCGAGTAGGCACGAATTCCCCCAATTTGCGACCTACCATAGGATTTGTTATGTAAATAGGTATATGTTCCTTTCCATTATGAATCGCGATTGTATGGCCAACCATTGCGGGTAGAATGCTAGATGCCCGGGACCACGTTACTATTGTTTCTTTCTCCTCCTTCATATTGACCTTTTCGATTTTTGCCAATAAATGATGAGCTACAAAAGGATTCGTTTTTTTTCGTGTCACAGCTGATTACTCCTTTTTTCCATTTTAAAGAGTGGCATTCTATGTCCAATATCTCGATCGAAGTATGGAGGTCAGAATAAATAGAATAATGATGAATGGAAAAAAGAGAAAAATCCTTTAGCTGGATAAGGGGCGGATGTAGCCAAGTGGATCAAGGCAGTGGATTGTGAATCCACCATGCGCGGGTTCAATTCCCGTCGTTCGCCCATCGCATTATTGCAAATTCCAAAAATGCAATTTTCCATATTCCTAGTTACGTATTTACTTACGGCGACGAAGAATAAAACTATCACTATATTTTTTCCTTTTCCTAGTTCTTCTTCCAAGCGCAGGATAACCCCAAGGGGTTGTGGGTTTTTTTCTACCAATGGGGGCTTTCCCTTCACCGCCCCCATGGGGGTGGTCCACAGGGTTCATAACTACCCCTCTTACTACGGGGCGTTTACCTAGCCAACACTTAGATCCGGCTCTACCCAAACTTTTTTGGTTCACCCCAACATTACCCACTTGTCCGACTGTTGCTAAGCAATTTTGGGATACCAAACGGACCTCCCCAGATGGTAATCTTAAAGTGGCCGATTTACCCTCTTTTGCAATCAGTTTCGCTACAGCACCTGCTGCTCTAGCTAATTGCCCACCCCTTCCACGTGTGATTTCTATGTTATGTATGGCCGTGCCTAAGGGCATATCGGTTGAAGTAGATTCTTCTTTTCTCTCAAAAAACCCCTTCCCAAACTGTACAAGCTTCTTCCAAAGCATACAGCTTTCTAGATGTATATGACGATCTCTAGACAGATGGATCTTATATGAATCGTATGATGAAGTACCACATGAGTGGATATATAGGAAAGGAATCCAAATCTGCCGAATCGCTCATGTTATGATCTTCTACATCCTAGGTCTCCGCGTTCCGTCATCTGGCTTATGTTCTTCATGTAGCATTCAGATCGAATGACTCTATGAAATTACGTCGATACTTCCACATATTATGGGTAACGTAGGAGACATCCCTATTTTCCCCGGGGGGTCTTAATTACCACTGCTTAGCTTTCAATTCGCCTCTGACCATCAAATTAAATGTGAATAACCCGTCCTCCTCTCTTTGAAACAAGGGGCGCTTCCGGTTCTGTGCGTGCTTCAAACAATTTTGTCTTCTCCATATTACCATATCTCTAGAGTCAATAATTTTCTATGAGGAACTACTGAACTCAATCACTTGCTGCCGTTACTCAACAGTTTTCTGTTGAGGTCTATCCCGTAGAGGTAGTCAAATTGGATCAGTGATCGATTTCTAGGTTTCGTCGTAAACCTAATTGGTTACTTCCAATTACGTAAATCAATAGTTCAAACCGCACTCAAAGGTAGGGCATTTCCCATTGATATAGGAACTTTTGTACCAGAAACAATAGTATCTCCAATTATAGCCCCTCTGGGATGTAAAATATATCTCTTCTCACCATCCCCATAGTGTATGAGACAAATGTATGCATTTCGATTAGGGTCGTATTCTATGGTTACGATTCTACCAGATATGTCTTTTTGATTCCGTCGAAAATCGATTTTACGGTATAGGCGCTTATGACCTCCCCCTCTATGCCTTGCGGTAATGATTCCTCTGGAATTACGACCTTTACCACAACGGTGCCGTCCATGGATCAAATTATTTCGTGGATTGGATTTCACTTGCCTGTCTACGGTTCCCTTGCGTGTGCTCGGGATAGGTGTTTTGTATAAATGTTTCGCCGTATTATTAAGTATTCTCCTTTAGTTTTTTTCTCTATCTAGAAGTGGAATAGAATAACCCGGTTGAAGGGTAATGATCATACGTCTGTAATGCATTGTATGTCCCAGAATAGGTCCCATTCTTCTACCCTTTCCGGGTAGTCGATGGCTATTCACAGCTACTACCTTAACACCAAAGAAGAGTTCGACCCAATGCTTTATTTCTGTCTTAGTGAATCCCGATTCGACATTAAAAGTATATTGATTCTTTCCCAATAAACGAAGACTTTTTTCTGTAAATACTGCGTATTTGATTCCATCCATAAATCGACTTTCCCTCCTATGCTCTGAGTTCCAGTATCGATAAGAATTCGAGTTCTTATTGTTCTTATGTTATGGTATGAATATACCATACCAATTCGTTATGTATGGATGATGGATGAGATTCCATGGATAGAGAGCCAGTTCCAATAGAGTTATGGAACGTTCCCGTTCGCGTGCATCCAGCAGGAATTGAACCCGCAAATTTACCAATTATGAGTTGGGCGCTTTAACCATTCAGCCATGGATGCTTAACAGGGATCATCGTACATCGTAAATAACCAATTTTCATATAGAAAGACATATCATAGAAAAATGAAATCGAAAATATTCGGAGATGGCAAATATTCGGAGATGACTATGAAACACCTCTCTGGATCCTCGAATTGAAAGAGAGATTGAGAGGGATCAAGAATCCTAATTCTCGCTATTTGGAATGGATCCAATTCTATTGAGTCTGACTCATAGTGATCATTTCTCTTTAGCAAAGAATGACCTTGGTTATCAAAGGATTGAACAACCGGGATCCATTTACTTATGATACCTAGTTGACATTGATAACAAGGATCTAATGAATTATGAGTTTAATAGATCCTCTTTAGCAGAAAGACGTATATTCCTTGCTCATTATCAGACAATCACTTATTCCCAAACCTCGTGTGGGGCTAATCGTTTTCATTTACCATCTCATGGAAAACCCTTTTCGTTCCGCTTAGCCCTATCGGGTATTTTAGTGATAGGTTCTATAGGAACTGGACGATCCTATTTGGTCAAATACCTAACGAAAAATTCCTATTTTCCTTTCATTAAGGTACGAGGGCTTCTTATTCCACAAGAACGAAAGCACCTTTTCATTCTTTCATATACTAGGGGTTTTTACTTGGAAAAGACAATGTTCCATACTAAAGGATTCGGGTCCATAACCACGAGTTCCAGTGCACTAGATCTTGTAGCACTTAGCAACGAGGCCCTATCCATTAGTATTCCACATAAGAAATCCATTATAGAAACTAATACAATTAGATTGGCTCTTCATAGACAAACTTGGGGTTTGCGAGCCAAGGTAAGACCGGCTCGGGATCATGGGACCCTTTTCTATCAGATAGGAGGGGCTCTTGTACAAAATAGACTTCTAAGTAATAACCCCATAGAATCTATCTATATAAAGATAAAGAGGCAATCGTGTCAGGAAGCGGGTTTTTCTTTGGCCAAAGGGTACTTCGAACTTGGAACGAGCATGAAGAGATTAACGAGACTTCTTTCTCTTTTGAGTTTTTATGGCGGACCGGTCGCGCAAGATCTTTGGTCTTCCCCCGGAACCGATGAAAAAAAGTGGGTCGCTTCTTATGGACTCGCTCAGAATGATTCTTCTCTATCTATAGTTCATGGCCTATTAGAAGTAGAAGGTGCTCTGGTGCAATCCTTACCGACAGAAAAAGATTGCAGTCAGGTTGATAATAATCGAGTGCCATTACTTCGTCGGTCCGAACCAAGGAATCCGTTAGAAATGTTTTGAAATGGATATTGTTCTCTCTTTGATCAGGGATTGCTATATGAAAAGAAGTGGAGTTTGAAAAAGGGAACGGAATGGTCAAACCGGAACTGCTAGAGGAACGAATTTTCAATAGCATAACTTGGGCTCCTAGAATATGGCGCCCTTGGGACAATCTATTTGATTGCAGGGTTTTGTTCCGAAGCAAAGATATCCGCGGAGGCCGGTTCGTTCGTCCTATTCTGATATTCAGGACCAAGAGGTACTGGATTCTCTTTCGGATAGGCCCTGAAAGGAGAAGAAAGGCTGAAATGCCAACGGACCTCTGTCTATTCTCTAATTCACCCGATCCGATAGTACCCGTTTTTGGAACGTCCAGTGCCAAAGTCACTGAATGGGTAAGTCACCAATCC